AATGAATTGCCTGATAAAAAGGATTACCTTGATAGGGTAAATCATGAAATTTAATATTTCATTCATTATATTTAACAGAATTAAACTGTTTCTAAAAGAATCAAAATCTTTTGTGCATCATACACCAAAATATAAAAAGATAAGCTAATTAAGCTATTGGGTTCATACCCCACTTATAAAGGTTATAATCCTTTTCTTTTTAATTAAAAAAATTTCTAATAATATTTTTTTTATTACATTAATTTTTGGAACATTAGTTACTATTTCTTCAAATTCATGGTTAGGAGCGTGAATAGGGTTAGAAATTAATTTATTATCATTTATCCCCCTAATAAATGATAATAAAAAAAATTTATTAACTTCAGAAAGCTCTTTAAAATATTTTTTAACACAAGCTTTTGCTTCTTCTATTTTATTATTTGCAATTATTATATTAATATTTATATACAACAATAATTTTTTATTAAACAATAATTTTAATGAAATTTTAATTCTTTCTACTCTTCTATTAAAAAGAGGAGCAGCTCCTTTTCATTTTTGATTTCCAGAAGTAATAGAAGGATTGTCATGAATTAATGGGTTAATTTTAATAACATGACAAAAAATTGCACCATTAATATTAATTTCTTATAATTTTATTTATAATTTTTTTATAATTTCTATTATTTTATCAATATTAATTGGATCATTAGGAGGATTAAATCAAACTTCAATTCGAAAATTAATAGCATTTTCTTCTATTAATCATTTAGGATGAATATTATTAGCAATGATAAACAATGAAATATTATGAATAACTTATTTTTTAATATATTCTTTACTATCTTTTTCAATTGTTTTAATATTTAATAACTTTAAATTATTCTATTTTAATCAAATTTTTAATATTTCAATAATAAACCCAATTATTAAATTATTAATTTTTTTAAATTTATTATCTTTAGGGGGATTACCCCCATTTTTAGGATTTTTACCCAAATGATTAGTAATTCAAAATTTAACTAATATAGGACAATTATTTATTTTAACAATTAGTGTTTGTTTAACTTTAATTACATTATTTTTTTATTTACGACTTTCATATAGAATTTTTATATTAAATTATCAAAAAAATTCATGAATGTTAAAAAATAATTATAATAACAAAATATCTTCAATTAATTTAATATTTAATTTTATTTCAATTTGTGGGTTAATTATAATTTTTATAATTTATATAATTATGTAAGAATTTAAGTTAAATAAACTAATAGCCTTCAAAGCTGAAAATATTTGTATTAATCTTTTAATTCTTAAGCTTTAATAAATTATTTATTCCTTTAGAATTGCAGTCTAATATCATTATTGACTATAAAGCCTGATTAAAGAGAATAATTCCCATAAATAAATTTACAATTTATCGCCTAAACTTCAGCCATTTAATCGCGACAATGATTATTTTCAACAAATCATAAGGATATTGGTACTTTATATTTTATTTTTGGAGCTTGAGCCGGAATAGTAGGAACTTCTTTAAGTATTCTAATTCGAGCTGAATTAGGTCATCCTGGTGCTTTTATTGGAGATGATCAAATTTATAATGTTATTGTAACAGCACATGCTTTTATTATAATTTTCTTTATAGTAATGCCTATTATAATTGGGGGATTTGGAAATTGATTAGTTCCTTTAATATTAGGAGCCCCTGATATAGCTTTCCCTCGAATAAATAATATAAGATTTTGAATATTACCTCCTTCATTAACTTTGTTAATTTCTAGAAGTATAGTAGAAAATGGAGCAGGGACAGGATGAACTGTATATCCCCCTCTTTCATCTGGAATTGCTCATGCTGGAGCATCAGTTGATTTAGCTATTTTTTCATTACATTTAGCAGGTATTTCTTCAATTTTAGGAGCAGTAAATTTTATTACAACTGTTATTAATATACGATCTCCTGGAATTACATTAGATCGAATACCTTTATTTGTTTGATCTGTAGTAATTACAGCAGTATTATTATTATTATCTTTACCGGTATTAGCTGGAGCTATTACTATATTATTAACAGATCGAAATTTAAATACTTCTTTCTTTGATCCAGCCGGAGGAGGAGATCCAATTTTATATCAACATTTATTTTGATTTTTTGGACATCCAGAAGTTTACATTTTAATTTTACCTGGGTTTGGAATAATTTCTCATATTATTACTCAAGAAAGTGGAAAAAAGGAAACTTTTGGAAATTTAGGAATAATTTATGCTATACTAGCTATTGGATTATTAGGATTTATTGTATGAGCTCATCATATATTTACAGTAGGAATAGACGTAGATACTCGAGCTTATTTTACTTCTGCAACTATAATTATTGCTGTTCCAACTGGAATTAAAATTTTTAGTTGATTAGCTACAATGCATGGAACACAATTAACATATAGCCCCGCAATATTATGAGCATTTGGATTTGTCTTTTTATTTACAGTTGGAGGACTAACAGGAGTAGTATTAGCTAACTCATCAATTGATATTGTATTACATGACACATATTATGTAGTAGCTCATTTCCATTATGTTCTATCAATAGGAGCTGTATTTGCAATTATAGCAGGATTTGTTCATTGATATCCTTTATTAACAGGATTAACAATAAATCCATCTTGATTAAAGTTACAATTTGCAATAATATTTATTGGAGTAAATTTAACATTTTTTCCTCAACATTTTTTAGGATTAGCAGGAATACCTCGACGATACTCAGATTTTCCTGATAGTTATTTAGCTTGAAATATTGTTTCATCTTTAGGTAGTACAATTTCATTATTTGCTATTTTATACTTTTTATTTATTATTTGAGAAAGTATAATTACACAACGAACTCCTGCATTCCCTATACAACTCTCTTCATCAATTGAATGATATCATACTCTTCCACCTGCAGAACATACATATGCTGAATTACCTTTATTAACTAATAATTTCTAATATGGCAGATTAGTGCAATGAATTTAAGCTTCATATATAAAGATTTTATCTTTTGTTAGAAAATGGCAACATGAGCAAATTTAGGATTACAAGATAGTTCTTCCCCTTTAATAGAACAATTAAATTTTTTTCATGATCACACTCTTCTTATTTTAACAATAATTACAATTTTAGTTGGATACATTATAGGAATATTAATATTTAATCAATTTACTAATCGTTATTTATTACATGGACAAACAATTGAAATTATTTGAACTGTTTTACCTGCAATTATTTTAATATTTATTGCATTTCCATCATTACGTTTATTATATTTAATAGACGAAATTAATACTCCTTCAATTACATTAAAATCTGTTGGACATCAATGATACTGAAGTTATGAATATTCTGATTTTTTAAATTTAGAATTTGATTCATATATAATTCCAACAAATGAATTAGAAACAAACGGATTTCGACTTTTAGACGTAGATAATCGAATTGTTTTACCAATAAATAATCAAATTCGAATTTTAGTTACAGCAACTGATGTTCTACATTCATGAACAGTACCTTCATTAGGAGTTAAGGTTGATGCAACACCAGGACGATTAAATCAAATTAATTTTTTAATTAATCGACCTGGATTATTTTTTGGACAATGTTCAGAAATTTGTGGAGCAAATCATAGTTTTATACCAATTGTAATTGAAAGAATTCCAATAAATTACTTTATTAAATGAATTACTAATATAACTAATTCATTAGATGACTGAAGCGCAAGTAATGATCTCTTAAATCATATAATAGTAAATTAGCACTTACTTCTAATGAAATAAAACTTATAAAAAAATTAGTTTTATACAAAACCTTAGTATGTCAAACTAAAAAAATTAGTTTAATCTAATATTTTTTAATTCCACAAATAGCACCTATTAATTGGTTAATTTTATTTCTTGTATTTTCAATTACATTAGTAATTTTTAATATTTTAAATTACTTTTGTTTTTCTTATACTCCATTAAAAACTTCTCAATCATTAAATATTAAATTTAATAAATTAAATTGAAAATGATAACAAACTTATTTTCTGTCTTCGACCCTTCAACAACAATTTTAAATCTTTCCCTTAATTGATTAAGTACTTTTTTAGGATTATTATTGATTCCCTTTTCGTTTTGATTATTACCTAATCGATTCCAAGTTGTATGAAATAATATTTTATTAACATTACATAAGGAATTTAAGACATTATTAGGCCCTTCAGGCCATAACGGAAGAACTTTAATATTTATTTCATTATTTTCTTTAATTATATTTAATAATTTTTTAGGATTATTCCCATATATTTTTACTAGAACAAGTCATTTAACCTTAACTTTAGCATTAGCTTTCCCCTTATGATTAAGTTTTATACTTTATGGTTGAATTAATCATACACAACATATATTTGCACATTTAGTTCCTCAAGGAACTCCTCCAGTATTAATACCTTTTATAGTATGCATTGAAACAATTAGTAATGTTATTCGACCAGGAACATTAGCTGTTCGATTAACTGCTAATATAATTGCTGGACATTTATTATTAACTTTATTAGGAAATACAGGGCCTATAACATCAAACTATATTATTTTATCTTTAATTTTAACTACACAAATTGCATTATTAGTTTTAGAATCAGCCGTTGCAATTATTCAATCATATGTATTTGCAGTATTAAGTACTCTTTACTCAAGAGAAGTAAATTAATGTCAGCACACGCAAATCACCCATTCCATTTAGTAGATTATAGTCCTTGACCACTAACAGGTGCTATTGGAGCAATAACAACAGTATCTGGATTAGTACAATGATTTCATCAATATACAATAACATTATTTATTTTAGGTAATATTATTACAATTTTAACAATATATCAATGATGACGAGATATTTCTCGAGAAGGAACTTTTCAAGGACTTCATACATTTCCCGTAACTATTGGACTACGATGAGGAATAATTTTATTTATTGTTTCAGAAGTATTTTTTTTTATTTCTTTTTTTTGAGCATTTTTTCATAGTAGTTTATCTCCTACTATTGAATTAGGAATAACATGACCTCCTGTAGGAATTGTAGCTTTTAATCCTTTTCAAATTCCTTTATTAAATACAGCAATTTTATTAGCTTCTGGAGTAACAGTTACATGAGCTCACCACGCATTAATAGAAAGTAATCATTCTCAAGCTACACAAGGATTATTTTTTACTATTGTATTAGGTATTTATTTTTCTATTCTTCAAGCTTATGAATATATTGAAGCTCCATTTACAATTGCAGACGCAGTATATGGATCAACTTTTTATATGGCTACAGGATTCCATGGACTCCATGTATTAATTGGAACAACATTTTTATTAATTTGTTTTTTACGACATATTAATTTTCATTTTTCAAAAAATCATCACTTTGGATTTGAAGCAGCAGCTTGATATTGACATTTTGTTGATGTAGTATGATTATTTTTATATATTCTATTTATTGATGAGGTAGATATTTATAAAGTATATATTTGTATATGTGACTTCCAATCACAAGGACTAAATAATTTTAGTATAAATAATATTAATACTTTCAATTATAACAACAATTATTTTTATTATTACTATTGTAGTAATAATATTAGCAACTTTATTATCAAAAAAAACTCTTTTAGATCGAGAAAAATGTTCTCCCTTTGAATGTGGATTTGATCCAATAAATTCTTCTCGGCTTCCTTTTTCACTTCGATTTTTCTTAATTGCAATTATTTTTCTAATTTTTGATGTTGAAATTGCTCTTTTATTACCAATAATTATAATTATTAAAACATCAAATTTAATAAATTGATCAATTACTAGTCTTTTTTTTATTTTTATTCTTTTAATTGGGTTATATCATGAATGAAATCAAGGGGCTTTAGAATGAAATGAATAAATATGAAGCGATATATTGCAATTAGTTTCGGCCTAATCTTAGGTGAAATTCACCCATATTTTAGGGTAATAGTTAACTATAACATTTAATTTGCATTTAAAAAGTATTGAATTTTTCAATTTACCTTATTAATTGAAACCAAAAAGAGGTATATCACTGTTAATGATAAAATTGAATATTTAAATTCCAATTAAAAAGAAATATAAATGGAATTAAACCATTAAAGATAAAAGTTAGCAGCTTTTTCTTGATCAACATATTTCTATTTATGTAGTTTAATAAAAACATTACATTTTCAATGTAAAAATAAAAATTTATTTTTCATAAATATTATCTAAAGATTAAAATAATCTCCCTAACATCTTCAGTGTCATGCTCTAAATATAAGCTATTTAAATTAATTTACTAATACAACTAATATTAATAAAACAATAAATCATAATATATAACTTAATAAATAAATTTTTAAACTATTTATTTGAAATTCTTGTAAATATAAAGAATAATTTTTTAATTGATTATATAATATTTGACCCCCAAAAAATTCTCTTCATCCTTGATCAAAACTTTTATAAGAATATAATCCTAATTTTAATGGATAATTAATAATACCAATAGTAGAAATTATTGGTATAAATCATATTGAACCAGCAAAATTAGTAAAATTATAAAAATATAAAGCCTTATTTGTAAAAAATAAACTCACATTACTTAATAAATATCCAAAAACTCCCCCAACAATACAAACAACTAAAGTTAAAATTTTTATATCAAAAGGTAAACAAATTATTCTAGGATTTAAAAATATTAATCATATTAATATTCTTCCCCCAATTACTGCTATAATTGTTAAAAAACAAATACTAAATAATATTGTTCAACCCTTATCATTTAAAGGATGTAATACTCTTCTATTAAAATCTCCAGTTATTGAATAATAAACTAAACGAAATGAATAACATACAGTTAATCCTGTACTAAAAAAAAAAAGAAAAAAAGAAAACATATTTACATATGATAGTATTACTATTTCTAAAATTAAATCCTTAGAATAAAATCCTGCTAAAAAAGGTATTCCACATAAAGCTAAATTAGCAACATTAAAACAGCTACATGTTAAAGGTATTCTTATGCTTAATCTTCCTATTATACGAATATCTTGAGAATTTTTTATATTATGAATAATAGATCCAGCACATATGAATAATAAAGCCTTAAACAATGCATGAGTTAAAAGATGAAAAAAAGCTAATTTATAAAATCCTATTGATAAAATTCTTATTATTAAACCTAGTTGACTTAAAGTTGATAAAGCAATAATTTTTTTTAAATCAAATTCAAAATTAGCCCCTAACCCTGCTATAAATATAGTTAACCCAGAAATTAATAATAAAAATTGTCCTATTCATCAATCTATTAATAAAACATTAAAACGAATTAATAAATAAACCCCCGCTGTTACTAAAGTTGAAGAATGAACTAAAGCCGAAACAGGTGTTGGAGCAGCCATAGCTGCAGGAAGTCAAGATGAAAAAGGAATTTGAGCACTTTTTGTTATTGCCGCTAATATAACTAACCCTCCAATAATTATTATTTCTATATTTTTTCCTATTATTTCTAAATAAAAAATATAATTTCAACTTCCATAATTTAATATTCAAGCAATAGCTAATAATAATGCAACATCTCCAATTCGATTAGATAAAGCAGTAATTATTCCCGCATTATAAGACTTTACATTTTGAAAATAAATAACTAAACAATAAGAAACTAACCCTAGTCCATCTCATCCTAATAAAATTCTAATTAAATTTGGACTAATAATTAATATTATTATTGATATAACAAATATTAAAACTAATAAAATAAATCGATTAATGTTATAGTCTTCCTCCATATATTGATTTCTATAAAAAATAACTAAAGAAGAAATTAATAAAACAAAAGACATAAATATTAAACTTATTCAATCAAATAAAAAAGTTATTACAATTGATATTGATTGAAGAGATAAAACCTCTCATTCAATAAAGTAAACTAAATCTTTCAATAAAAATTTTAGTCTAATTAAAAATAATGTAATTCTAATTGATAATAAAAAATAAAAACTAATTTTACAATAACTAATTAAATAATTCACGATCTAAAATGAAAATTCATATCATTGACACCACAAATCAATATTTTTATTAAACTATTTAAATAAATTCATAATATACAAAAACTTCTCTTTAAAATTAACAAATTTAAAGGAAGTCAATGTAATATTAATAATAAAAATTCTCGAATCGTCCCAACAGAAAAAAAATAAACCCCAGAATATGTTTTTCCATGTTGTCTATAAGCAAATAAATATAACGAATAAGCTGCTCTAAAAAAAGATAAAAAAGCTAATATAATTATTGTAACTCATGATCAACTTACAATTCTATTTAATAAAGAAATTTCTCCTAATAAATTTAATGTCGGTGGAGCTGCTATATTACCAGAACATAATAAAAATCATCATAAACTTAAAGTTGGTATAAAATTTAATAACCCTTTATTAATTAATAAGCTTCGTCTTCCTATTCGTTCATAAGAAATATTAGCTAAACAAAATAAACCAGAAGAACATAACCCATGAGCAATTATTAAAGCATAAGAACCTGTTAATCCTCAATAAGTTATTGTTAATAATCCTCTTAAAACAATTCCTATATGAGCAACAGAAGAATAAGCAATTAAAGCCTTTAAATCAGTTTGACGTAAACAAACTAATCTAATTAAAACTCCCCCCACTAAACTAATTCTAATTCATCAATAATTATATTTTACACCCGAAATTTGTAATAAACTAAATATTCGTAATAAACCATATCCTCCTAATTTTAATAAAATACCAGCTAAAATTATAGACCCTGAAACCGGGGCTTCAACGTGAGCCTTAGGAAGTCATAAATGAACTAAAAATATAGGCATTTTTACTAAAAAAGCAAAAATTAAAGATAAATATAATAAATTTATATTTATAAAACTTAAATTTAATAATAAAGTAAAAGATAAAGTATTCATAAAATTTAAAATATAAAAAATTCCAATTAATAAAGGTAAAGAAGCCAATAATGTATAAAACAACAAATAAACCCCTGCCTGTAAACGTTCTGGCTGATATCCTCAACCTAAAATTAAAAATAAAGTAGGAATTAATCTTGCTTCAAAAAATAAATAAAACATAAAAACTCTTATAGATCTAAAAGTTAAAACTAATATTAATAATAAAAATAAAATTATAAAAATAAATAATTTTTCATAATTATTATAAGTAAAAACCTTTTCTCTTGCTATTAATATAAGACCACAAATTCAAAAACTTAATAAAATTAAACCATAAGAAATTATGTCTAACCCAAAATAATAAGAAATATAATTAAAGTAATTTAAAGATCTTAAATTAATTATAAATAAAAATGTTAATAAAAAAATTAAATTTTGAACCGTTCAATAAAAATTTTTTAAAAAAGAAAGAGGAAATATAAATAATATTATAAAAATAAACTTTAACATTGTAAAATAGAAAAACTTTGAAAGTAATCATTACCATGAGTACGAATTATAGACACTAAAATTGATAAACCTAAAACTCCTTCACAAACACAAAAAGTTAAAAAAAATATGCTAAAATATATTTCATAATTTATAAAATTTAAATAAAAAAATAAAAAAATAAATAATCTTAAAACTATATATTCTAGTCTTAATAAAGTTGATAATAAATGTTTACGATTAGAAACAAATACTATACAACCAAATAAAAATATAACTATGGATAAATAAAATATTAAAAATATATTTGCCATTAATAAGTTTAAATAGTTTAACAAAAACATTAGTCTTGTAAACTAAAAATAAGAATTATTCTTTTTAAACTTCAAGAAAAAAGAAATCTCTTTTTCACTAACTCCCAAAGTTAATATTTTAAATAAACTATTTCTTGAAATTACAAAATTAATTATTATAACAATTTGTTTAATTATAAGATTTATTTTTATACAAATAAAACACCCTTTATCTATAGGATTAATATTATTAATTCAAACATTTTTAACATGTTTATTAACTGGAATTTATGTAAAAACATTTTGATTTTCTTATGTATTATTTTTAATTTTTTTAGGAGGAATATTAATTTTATTTATTTATGTAACTTCATTATCTTCAAATGAAATATTTTCTATATCTTTTAGATTAACAATTATTAGATTTATTATATTTATATTTATAATAACTATTTTTTTTATTATAGATAAATCTTTAACTGAACAATTTATTAGAAATATAGAAATAGAAAAAATTTCAATAATAAATAATCTAATTAATGAAAATATTTTATCATTAAATAAAATATACAATTTTCCAACTAATTTAATTACCTTATTATTAATTAATTATTTATTTTTAACTCTTCTTGTAACTGTAAAAATTACAAAAAAATTTTATGGACCTTTACGACCAATAAATTAATGTTTAAACCTATTCGAAAAACCCACCCACTAATTAGAATTGCAAATAATGCATTAGTAGATTTACCAGCCCCTTCAAATATTTCAGCTTGATGAAATTTTGGATCATTACTTGGTTTATGTTTAATATTACAAATTTTAACCGGATTATTTTTAGCAATACACTATGCAGCAGATATTGAAACAGCTTTTAATAGTGTAAATCACATTTGTCGAGATGTAAATAACGGATGATTCTTACGAATTTGCCATGCTAACGGAGCTTCATTTTTTTTTGCTTGTTTATTTATTCATGTTGGACGAGGAGTTTATTATGAATCATATTTATATCATATAACATGAAATACTGGAGTAATTATTTTATTTTTAACAATAGCAACAGGATTTTTAGGGTATGTATTACCTTGAGGACAAATATCTTTTTGAGGAGCTACAGTTATTACAAACTTATTATCAGCTGTGCCTTATTTAGGTATAGATCTTGTTCAATGAATTTGAGGAGGATTTGCTGTAGATAACGCAACATTAACTCGATTTTTTACTTTTCACTTTATTTTCCCTTTTATTATTTTAGCATTAATAATAATTCATTTATTATTTTTACATCAAACAGGATCAAATAATCCATTAGGATTAAATAGAAATGTAGATAAAATTCCTTTTCACCCTTATTTTATTTATAAGGATATTTTTGGATTCATTGTATTTTTATGAATTTTAATTACTTTTATTTGAAAATTTAACTATTTATTAATAGATCCAGAAAATTTTATTCCTGCTAATCCTTTAGTAACTCCAGTCCATATTCAACCAGAATGATATTTTTTATTTGCTTATGCAATTTTACGATCAATTCCAAATAAATTAGGAGGAGTAATTGCTTTAGTTCTATCTATTGCAATTTTACTAATCTTACCTTTTACTCATTCTAGTAAATTCCGAGGACTACAATTTTACCCATTAAATCAAATTTTATTCTGAAATATGGTAGTTGTTGCATCTTTATTAACATGAATTGGAGCTCGCCCAGTAGAAGATCCTTATGTATTAACTGGGCAAATTTTAACAGTTTTATATTTTTCATATTTCATTATTAATCCTTTAGTAGCTAAATATTGAGATAAATTACTAAATTAATTAATAAGCTTTTATAGCATATGTCTTGAAAACATAAGAAAGAAGTAAAGTCTTCTATTAATTTAGTACTAAAAATTATTCATTAAAATAATAAAGAAATAAAAAAAATCTTTAAACCAACAAAAAAAAATAAATAATTTAAAGATAAAGGTAAAAAACTTTTTCAAGCTAAATATATTAATTTATCATATCGAAATCGAGGTAAAGTACCACGGACTCAAATAAAAATAAAAGAAATAAATGTTAACTTAAAAAAAAATGTCAATCTATAAATATCTCTTCCTAAAAAAATAACAACAAATAATATTCTTATAAATAAAATTCTTGAATATTCAGCTAAAAAAATTAAAGCAAACCCCCCTCTTCTATATTCAACATTAAATCCTGAAACTAATTCTGATTCCCCTTCAGCAAAATCAAACGGAGTTCGATTAGTTTCTGCTAAACAAGAAGCTAATCAAACCAATCCTAAAGGAAAACAAAAAAAAATAAATCAAATATAAGACTGATAGTTATAAAAATTTAAAAAATTATAATTCCCAATTAAAAAAATAAATCTTAATAAAATTAAAGCCAATCTAACTTCATAAGAAATTGTTTGAGCTACAGCTCGTAAACCCCCTAATAAAGCATAATTAGAATTTGAAGATCAACCAGCAATTATTACAGTATAAACCCCTAATCTTGTACAACATAAAAAAAATAAAATACCTAAATTAAAAGAATATAATTTAATTAAATAAGGAATACACATTCAAATTAATAAAGATAAAAATAAAGAAAAAATCGGTGAAAAATAATAAGAAATATAATTAGATAACAATGGATATGTTTGTTCCTTAGTAAATAATTTTACAGCATCACTAAAAGGTTGTAATAACCCATTAAATCCTACTTTATTTGGTCCTTTTCGAATTTGAATATATCCTAAAACTTTACGTTCTAATAAAGTTAAAAAAGCAACTCCTACTATTACACAAATTACTAATAATAAACTTCCAATTAACGGTATAATTTTATCAAAAATAAACAATACTATTTATAATTATTAATTATATTTATAAATTCTAAATTTATTGCACTAATCTGCCAAAATAGTAAATAATATTAATAATTTTCAATTTAATAAAATTATATTTTTTATATTAGGTCCTTTCGTACTACAATATAATAAATTATTAAGGATAGAAACCAACCTGGCTTACGCCGGTTTGAACTCAGATCATGTAAGAATCTAAAGGTCGAACAGACCTAAACTTTAAACTTCTACACCTAAAAATAACTCTTAATCCAACATCGAGGTCGCAATCTTTTTTATCGATATGAACTCTCTAAAAAAATTACGCTGTTATCCCTAAGGTAACTTAATTTTTTAATCCATAATACAGGATCTTAAATTCATAAATCAATGTTAAAAATAAATAAAAGTTAATTAAATTTTAATACCACCCCAGTAAAATTTTATCTAAAATATAAATTTTAAAATTCTTTATAATTTATAATTTATAAAAATAAAGATCTATAGGGTCTTCTCGTCCTTTAATTTAATTTTAGCTTTTTAACTAAAAAATAAAGTTCTATTTAAATTTTAAAAAAACAGTATATATCTCATTCAACCATTCATACCAGCCTTCAATTAAAAGACTATTGATTATGCTACCTTCGCACGGTCAAAATACCGCGGCCCTTTAAAAATCAGTGGGCAGGTTAGACTTTAAATAAAATACAAAAAGACATGTTTTTGTTAAACAGGTGAATATATTTAATTTGCCGAATTCTTCATTAAAACCTATCAAATTAATTACATTATATAAATTTATATACTAATTTTATCATAATTATTAAATTTTAAAAATTAAAACTTACATTTTAATAAATAATTTAATTTAAATTAAATAATTTTATTTAAAAAATAAATTATAACAAATTTATTAATAATAGCTATTTTTAAGCTTATATTTATTTTAAAATTATTAAAAATATAAAAATTTATTTTAAAGCTAATCCCTTAAAATATTATTTTATTTATTTATTAAATTAACATAAAATTAATTTAATAAAATAAATAAACTAAATTAAATTTATTTCTTAAAAAACTAGATATATTTTAAAACGATTAACGTTTCATTTCTAATTATATATTTAAAATAGTTATTCAACAATAACTTTTATATATAATTAAATCTTTAAAATTCGAGAAAAATTAATATAATAATTATTTATTTAATAAACCCTGATACACAAGGTACAATAAATTAAATTTTCTTTAAAATTAAAAATTTTTCAAATTATTTCAATATTCTTTTAAAATACTAATACACTATAATTAAAATTATTATTTCATTATAAATTACTAAAACTAAAAATTTTAAAATTATTTTTATTAATAATTATAAATAAAAAAAAAACATAATTAATAAATAATTATTATCAATTTAAATTGATTTGCACAAATTTCTTTTCAATGTAAATGAAATACTTTACTAATTAAGCTTTAAATTGTCATTCTAGATACACTTTCCAGTACATCTACTATGTTACGACTTATCTCATTTTAAAAATGAGAGCGACGGGCGATGTGTGCATGTTTTAGAGCTATAATCACATAAACAATCTATTTTATATTACTATTAAATCCACCTTCAAATTTTTATTTCAAAAAACTATCCGTATAAATAAATTTATTGTAATCCATTTCTACTTAAACATAAACTGCACCTTGACCTGACATATTATTTAATAAAATATCCAGAAAATTATTAATCTTATAATATATTCTGATGACGGCGATATACAAATTGAAAACAAACTTAAGTTAGGTCCAACGTGGATTATCAATAACAGAACAGATTCCTCTAAATAGACTAAAACACCGCCAAATTCTTTAAATTTTAAGAATATAACTAATACTACTTAAGTATTTTTAATTATTTAATTTTAATAATAGGGTATCTAATCCTAGTTTATAATAAAATTTTTATAGCTTAAATTATTTTTTAAATTAATAATAAATAAATTTAAAAATTTCACCTAATAAATTTATAAATATATTAATAATATATTAATTTAACTAACACTAAAAATTTTTATTTGCATCATTTGTATAACCGCAGTAGCTGGCACAAATTTTACCAATACTATATATTATTATTAATTCAAAATTTCTTTTATAATTAATATCAATTACTGCGAATAAAATAAAGTTTAATAATTTTTAAAATTAAAAAATATTCACACATAAATTTACATGTAAAATAAAATAATAATAAAATATTTAACTAGAATAAAATAATATTAATATTAAATAATAAAAATTATAAAATTTTAAAATTTTATCTATTTTTAAATTTATTTAAAAAATTAAAGTATAATAAATTTTAAATTGCAAATTTTATTTAAAATTAAATTAAATAAGTACAATCCTCCTCTATAATTTCCCCTATTTTTTTTTTTTTTTTTTAATTTAATTAATTTAATTTAAATTTATAATTTATATAATTATAAATTATTGTTTATATAATTTAAATATAATAAATTAATTAATTATTATATTTATTAATAAATAATAATTATTAATTATTATTTATTATATAAAATATTTATATACGATATATATATATATAAATTTATTATTAATTAATATATCATTTTTTTTTTAATTATAGGACTAATAGGCCTATAATTAATATCACCTATTTAATATAAATTATTAATATATATAAATAAATATATATAATATAAATAATTTATATAATAATAATAAATAAATAATTAATTATAAAAATTATTTATAATTAATTATTTTTGAACCATTATTTATAATTGAATTAATAAATATTAATTTTTTAAAAATTTTTAATTTT